CGTAAAAGATGAAATCAGTAAATGGAAATTCACTGAAAAAAAATCTTTGTGAGATCGTCAATATTGTACCAAGGGTGTCTTTAGAGTATACCGAATCAGTATAGCGATCCTTCTTCTGACACAGCAATGCAATTTCACAATCAGTACCGAAATGAAGTGTTAGATAATTTCTTTCTTCTTTTCTTGTTGCGTATCAATATATAATTTTGTACCATTTAATATAAAAATATTAAATATTACTTATAGTATTTAGGTTTTCTTCATTATTGGCTTTGGACTAGAAACTGAAGATCAGATAAAATGTGAATCCGACGGGTTGGTTTCCAATAATTTCTGAAGGAACTTCTCATATTCTCACGATTCAATTAGATGTAACATCTAAAGATATCCTTTTTGTGGTTGTAGAATTTTTTTTTAAGAATTGATTAGTCGCCCAGTACTAATAGTAGATAGTATTCCATGAAAGAAAGAGAACAACGAATAAATAAAAGAATAATCAATATTGGCGATGCACGCATTGTTGTATTAGATCCAAACAAAGGAAAGGGGATCCTTCTTGACCTAATTACAAGGAGGTAGATGAAAAGACAACATATAAAACCGAGTTTTGATTGATCTGGTCATGTGATACTTTTTTTTCTTTTCAATCGCGAGATTATGTGAATGAACCACCACTGAGTTCGCTGGGCGTTCGAAAAAAAAAAATGGATTCAATATTTCGATACACTAAAAAATGATCAAAATTTTTTCCAATTTTATTCCAAAAGAAAGTTTCATTTTTGAATGAAGTTCTAAAAAAAGTTCGTAATTATGACTTTATTTAGATTTCGAAGATTCTATATATACATATATTAGTTATATACTAATATTAGTTTATTTAACTCAAGAGTTGACCAAAGAATCTGTTGATTCGAAAATTGCGGGATGCGTAAATGTCCCAGACGATGAATTGATTTCTTACTTATGTTACTCTATTTTTGTTAATATCATCTATAATACTTGATGAATCAAAAACTTTCAATTGAACTTATACTTTCAATTGGTTGGTATTTTTGCCTATCCTCGTATCTTTCAAAAATGGAAACTTAGGGAAGTGCTTTCTAAACATATGTAGAAAAAGAACATATTTCATTTAGCCTTTTCATGCCTACTATAACTAGTTATTTCGGTTTTCTACTAGCAGCTTTGACTATAACCTTAGCTCTATTTATCGGTCTGAGCAAGATACGCCTTATTTGAAATTAATTAAATGAACAATTCATAAAAAAACCTTATCTGTGATAGTTCATATATTCTATAGTTCCTTACCGTATCAATTTACAATTCTTGGTCATTGAGATTTATAGTCAATACGGATTACTATTTAAGGATAGATATTACCTCCCCTTTCCCCTCTCAAACAAATTGAAATGATTGAAGTTTTTCTATTTGGAATCGTATTGGGTCTAATTCCTATTACTTTGGCTGGATTATTCGTAACTGCATATTTACAATACAGACGTGGTGATCAGTTGGAACTTTGATTAATTAACATCCTTTTTTTGATTGACCTCCTACTTCCTTTAATTCGCGGGAGGTCAAATTTGAATTGGTTTAATAATTTCGGTGGTAATTTTCGACCTAGCGCGACTAACAAGAACACAGAATCACGCTCTGTAGGATTTGAACCTACGACATCGGGTTTTGGAGACCCACGTTCTACCGAACTGAACTAAGAGCGCTTTAGTATCACAATGAATATTTCATAACCCCAATCCGTCTTGCATATATACTATAACATAAAATGAAAGATTTTTTGTGTATGTCCAATTTTTTTTTTTAATCGATCTCAATTGATCCCCCGTTACTGTTCAGAAGATAAGTAATAGGTAGGGATGACAGGATTTGAACCCGTGACATTTTGTACCCAAAACAAACGCGCTACCAAGCTGCGCTACATCCCTTTCAATGGGTCTACAATGTCATTGTAGAGAATCCCTGCTTTGTTTTCCATATCTTCATTTCCTCCATTGATATACACAAATATCTTGTCATTTCTCCTTTTTGGTCTCATATAATAATATAATTATATTAAAAATAGTAAAATACTTCTATTATATTTCTATTATAGAAAGTATGAAATAAATATGAGACCCCGTAAAAAAATGAATATTTTACGAGAAGTTCTGGCATAAAGGGGCGTATTTGTTTCTTTTAAGATTAAGAAAAATAATATCTATTTTGTTTTGCACATTTCAAGTTGTACATTTCAACTTGAATTAGGGATTCCGCGTACAAATACAAGCGGTCGGTCATTAAGTACATATACACATCTGGGTATATATGTATTACCATTATGTATTAGAAATAATAAAGAAAGAGGAGAATTAAAAATGCGAGATCTAAAAACATATCTCTCCGTGGCACCGGTAGTAAGTACTCTATGGTTCGGGTCTTTAGCAGGTTTATTGATAGAGATCAATCGTTTTTTTCCGGATGCGTTGATATTCCCCTTTTTTTCATTCTAGTTATTGATATGGGAGGGGGGGAAGAGGATTAGAGATACAATCAAATATCTGTAACTAATCCCTTCCCTTTTTTTTTTTAGAATATACGTTAGAAAAACAAATAAAGGGATTCCTCCTCGGTGAAACTAGTAACTCGGGCCAGGTTTAAATTTAAATGAAATTAATAAAAAATAGAGTGAAATCTGATGGTTGGGGCAATAATATCATACAAGATACTTAAATGAAAATGAAATGCTGTACGGCAATTTTAAATTATAAATCTAGTAATATAGTTAGAAATCATTATATTACTTAATTATTAATATAATTATATTACATTATAATTATATTACTTATTATTAATATATTGTTATTATTACTATAATTCATTTATATTGATTTATTGCAACGAAATTTTTCTTTCATAATTAGATTTCGAGTTACCTGTTTCTTTTTTTTTCCGTTCCTTTCTTCTTCCTCGTTTCGGATCGGAAAATTAAAGAATTGAATGAATCAAAAACCAAAGGAGGCTCATGGCCAAGGGTAAAGATGTCCGAGTAACGGTGATTCTGGAATGTACCAGTTGTGTTCGAAATCGTGTTAATAAGGAATCAATGGGCATTTCCAGATATATTACTCAAAAGAATCGACATAATACGCCTAGTCGATTGGAATTGAGAAAATTCTGTCCCTGTTGTTACAAACATACGATTCACGGGGAGATAAAGAAATAGATCTAACTGGTCACTCGTGTGTCAGTCTTCCGTTCCAAGGAAGATTAAAAATGACATATTAGATATATCTAATATCTATTGATTTAAATATAAACAAACCAAATCCTATTTCGATCGGACCAACCGTGATGGGGAATTAAGAAATAGGATCTTTAGGATAAGGAATAAACAAACCATGGATAAATCCAAGCGAATCTTTCTTAAATCCAAGCGATCTTTTCGTAGGCGTTTGCCTCCGATCCAATCGGGGGATCGAATTGATTATAGAAACATGAGTTTAATTAGTCGATTTATTAGCGAACAAGGAAAAATATTATCTAGACGGGTGAATCGATTGACCTTAAAACAACAACGATTAATTACTATTGCTATAAAACAAGCTCGTATTTTATCTCCGTTACCCTTTCTTAATAATGAGAAACAATTTGAAAGAAGCGAGTCAACCGCTAGAACTACTGGTCTTAGAACCAGAAAAAAATAGGCTGACTCTTGAATTGAATCAAAAAAAAATTCCAATCCAAACTCAAATGCGGATTGACGCTTTTTTTTTTCTAAAAATAGGAAATCCAGATTTGATTGTCGTTCGAAAAAAAAAAATTGGGGAAGAAGAAGAAATCTTTTTTATTGAACGTGTTTCTTCATTTTCATTTTGACGACTTTTTCATATTTTATTATACTAATTTCTACTCTACCTTCCCAGAGTTCATTTTCCAGGGAACTCCATTTAAACCATTCCAACGAATTCCTTCCACTCTCTTTATTTTATGATCTCATTGGAAATCATATAAAGACAACTCCTATTTAATATAGCTATTTGTGCAAGTATTTTACGATTAAGAAGCAACTGTTTCTTGTACAGATTGTGTATTAATTTACTATAACTGAAGTATACTTTATTGTCTCGAATTACTGCATTTATACGAGTAATCCACAAACGACGAAAATCTCTCTTTTGTCTACCCCTATCCCGATGAGCCGAAACCAAAGCTCTTATTTTCTGTTGAGTAATAGTCCGCGTAAGTCTTGAATGAGCCCCTCGAAAAGTTGATGCAAATAAACGGATTTTTGTTCTACGTCTTCGAGCTATATACCCTCGTTTAATTCTGGTCATTGAATAAATGAAACTTTGATGAATAACTAATTGATTTCCTTTCTTTCAGTTATTCCCTTCCCGTGTCCTAGTCTATTAATAACAAAACGGATTCTTCCAATGTATAAAATAAAAATTCCAATGGCTTTTGCTACTCTAACCTTCCCGACCACGATTTTTTTCTAGGCATTTCCCCTCGAAAATCAAAATTGTATTGATACTAGGTAAAACACATAGTAAATAAAAAAGTAATAAATATAAATGGATTATAGTGGGTTCCATCGTTTCTATGGTTACTTCTTAAACGGCGAGGTCTTCTCTATACACCGGAGCCCTTCCCTCATTTAATCAATGTTATTGTTAACTTGTACAGTTCACACTCTTTGGCTCTACCCATAATTATCTAGTACTAGGTCTTTCACAACGAGATCCACTTATACAGTAACGGTATTTAATTATGAAGATTAGCTGAGTAGCTGACCCTGTTAGTCCGTTCTTGCAAGAATAAGGCCTAAATTTTCGACTTTTTAAAATAGGATTTCCCCTGCTTAATGAATACCATTTGATATCAATGGGGAATTCTTTCTCATCTTAAATTTAAAATTGAGGTGGTTGGATTTGCACCAACGGGAACCATACATTTGATACCCCAATCGAAGGATAGATCTTTTTTTTTTTTAGATATTGAATATGCAATGGAGTTCGTCCATTTTATCCTACTCACAGGTACGGATCGGTGATACTGGATCAATTGTTTTCTTTCTTTTGTCCTAGTCCATGGTCTGAACGAGTCGCACATACACCCTAGTACATGTTCCTCGTCGCTGAGGACATCCTCCAAGAGCGGGGGATTTCGTGACATTTCTGATTGGCTGTCTTGTGTTTCTAATAAGTTGTTTAATAGTTGGCATGTTGAATCATATATATAATGGGCTGGTTTAGATCGACCTTAACCGGATGCTTAGGAATTCTTTTTTCTATATTAAGAAATTCTATTAATAAATAGAATATTAAATCCGGTAAGAAAATAAAATCCCAAATCACGAATTCATGTGAAATCCTTGTTCTTTTTCTTTGTTATTCAGTTGCTACAAGATCAACAATTCCATGAGCTTGGGCTTCTGTTGCTGACATAAAAACATCTCTTTCCATGTCTTCGGATACAACCCATAAGGGTTTGCCTGTCCTTTGTGCATAAACCCTTGTGATGGTTTCGCGTAGCTTCAGCAGTTCTTCCGCTTCCAGGATAAATTCTCCCGTCTGTGCCTCATAAAAAGAACTAGCAGGTTGATGGATCATTACCCTGATGATATAATGATATAACAGAAAAATGTTTCTTCTATCTCGCATGATGAAAGTGAAAGGTGAGGAGATAAAGAATAATAAAAAAAAGATATAATTGAACAACCGTACAGGCATCTTTTGCGCATTGCATACGGCTCTATAATGGAATTCACTTTTTTTACCTTACTTACATCGAAGAAATATAAAATAAATTATAGGGTCTATCAGACTCAGGTTGGTAAATGATCCAATAACCACCCTTCCTTTTGTAGTAGTTTAAAAATACTATAAAAATACTATGATGGTTCCGTTGCTTTATATATTAATTTCGTCTGTTATTTAGCAATCCCAAAGTTTCTTTTTTTTTTTTTTCATATTCTTTCATAACATAAATATTGTTAAGATTAAGAGCCCCTGGTGTGAAAATAAAAAAGTTTGTGACGCTGAAATAGGCCTCCCGATAGATTGGCTAAAATCGAAAATACCTTTTATCTCATACTACTCTTTCGATACATAATCTAAAGGTTTTAAAAAAATCTCTCATATCGAATTCGAAGTGCCATGCTATTATTACTTAATACTTAATATTCATATTTAATATAGTGTGAAGGCATAGTTTTCTTTTTTCTCTCAAATCAAATAAAAAACTCATTGGCGCCGAGCGTGAGGGAATGCTAGACGTTTGGTAATTTCCCCTCCGACAAGAATAAAAGATCCCATCGAAGCGGCTAATCCCATGCATACTGTTTGTATATCTGGTCGCACAAATTGCATAGTATCATAAATAGCTACTCCGGGTATTACCCATCCGCCAGGAGAGTTTATAAACAAATACAGATCTTTGGTATCATCCTCTATGCTGAGATATACCATAAGACCAATAAGTTGATTCGAGATCTCGCTATCAACCCCCTGGCCTAAAAAAAGTAATCTTTCTCGATAAAGTCGGTTGATTGGGATAAAATAGTATCCCTTAGAAACCGTACATGCACCTTTTGATGCATACGGTTCAACAAAAATCATGAAAAAAAGGAATCAATGTGTAGATTCTAGCTTTTTTTTCATAACAGGTTTTTTTAACTTATAAAAAGGGACTTTTCTTTCATTTTTCAAGAAAGATGAGTTTTGGCCTGTTTTGTTTATCTAAAAAAAAATGACTAAACTTATCTGACTAACTTCTCATTGATGTATTGTTTCATCGAGATACAATATAAATCGCGATGTAATTTTCTTGTTGCTGACTGGGCTTCTTCAATTTTTTTAGGTTTATGCTCTACTCCGAGTAAAGATCCGCCCGATTTGGATTTGCACATATAGGACAAATGCCCCAATACCACGTGCTTTTTCTACGACTTCCCTTTTTTTTTTTCAATTTATTTCACGTCTTCCAACAAATATTCAACGCATTCATCATATTACTCGATTGATTAATCGTTTGAAATCACTTCTATTTAGTATTTCTATTTAGAAATATATAAATAAATAGAAATAACTAAAATATGATATTAAGTCGTAATCCTAAATATATTTATTACCAATCGGTTTTCTTTCTAAACGGAGCCTGGATACTTCATTTGATTGGTCTAACCAAGCCAACCATAAATTATTCTAATTGATAATATTAATCCGTATACCCTCCCTAAAAAATGGATCTAATTGCACTTCACGCTCCAAATTTTTGATAATTGAATCAATCTTTCTTGGGCGAAAGAGGGGATATCTCGATCGGGGAAGAGAACGGGGAAATACCATATGCCCAATATATCTGACAAGTCGCACTATACGTCAATCCACAATGCATCTTCCTCTCCAGGACTTCGAAAAGGTACTCTTGGAACACCAATAGGCATTAAATAAAAGAAAAATTAAGTACTATATCTCACTTTGATGTGAAAGCGTAACAGTGGGTTTAGTGGCCTAATATAATACTATTTCTTTTATATCCTATTTTATTATCCTATTTTATCCCTAGATTGACTAAGTTCATAAAAAAAGAAGACAAAATGAATAAAGGAAAATTCTTACAAATGAGTCCTTATGAATGATGAACAAATATATATACATTCACTCATATAAAATGGTACCAACCCCCTTACCATTGCGTATTGGTACTTATCGGGTGTAGAATAGATCTGCTTCTTTTTGTTCCTACGAACAAAATAGTTTCGTTATTACTAAAAGTAATTATTACGAAAAGCATCAAACAAATATGAATCCTTTCCCCAAGAGAATCCCCTAAAAAAGGGGTCCATAGCATAGTTTTCTCCAATGCAATAAAGTTACATTGTGTCTATTTTTCGTTGATAAAGGGGTATTTCCATGGGTTTGCCTTGGTATCGTGTTCATACCGTCGTATTGAATGATCCCGGTCGTTTGATTTCTGTCCATATAATGCATACAGCTTTGGTTGCTGGTTGGGCCGGTTCGATGGCTCTATATGAATTAGCCGTTTTTGATCCCTCTGACCCTGTTCTTGATCCAATGTGGAGACAGGGTATGTTCGTTATACCCTTCATGACTCGTTTAGGAATAACGAATTCATGGGGCGGTTGGAGTATTACAGGGGGGACTGTAACGAATCCGGGTATTTGGAGTTACGAAGGTGTGGCCGGGGCACATATTGTGTTTTCTGGCTTGTGTTTTTTGGCAGCTATCTGGCATTGGGTGTATTGGGATCTAGAAATATTTACTGATGAACGTACAGGAAAACCCTCTTTGGATTTGCCTAAGATCTTTGGAATTCATTTATTTCTCTCAGGGGTGGCTTGCTTTGGTTTTGGTGCATTTCATGTAACAGGATTGTATGGTCCTGGAATATGGGTGTCCGATCCTTATGGACTAACCGGAAGGGTACAAGCCGTAAATCCAGCGTGGGGTGTGGAGGGTTTTGATCCTTTTGTTCCGGGAGGAATAGCTTCTCATCATATTGCAGCAGGGACCTTAGGCATATTGGCAGGTCTATTCCATCTTAGTGTTCGTCCACCCCAACGTCTATACAAAGGATTACGTATGGGAAATATTGAAACCGTCCTTTCCAGTAGTATTGCCGCTGTCTTTTTTGCAGCTTTTGTAGTTGCTGGAACTATGTGGTATGGTTCAGCAACTACCCCGATTGAATTGTTTGGTCCCACGCGCTATCAATGGGATCAAGGATACTTCCAACAAGAAATATATCGAAGAATTGGTGCTGGCTTAGCCGAAAATCAAAGTTTATCCGAAGCTTGGTCTAAAATTCCTGAAAAACTCGCTTTTTATGATTACATCGGCAATAATCCGGCAAAAGGTGGATTATTCAGAGCGGGCTCCATGGACAACGGGGATGGAATAGCCGTTGGGTGGTTAGGACATCCTATCTTTAGAGATAAAGAGGGGCGTGAACTTTTTGTACGTCGTATGCCGACGTTTTTTGAAACATTTCCGGTTGTTTTGGTCGACGGGGACGGAATTGTTAGAGCTGATGTTCCTTTTAGAAGGGCAGAATCTAAATATAGTGTCGAACAAGTAGGTGTAACTGTTGAGTTCTATGGCGGCGAACTGAACGGAGTCAGTTATAGCGATCCCGCTACTGTGAAAAAATATGCTAGACGTGCTCAATTGGGTGAAATTTTTGAATTAGACCGTGCTACTTTGAAATCCGATGGTGTTTTTCGTAGCAGTCCAAGGGGTTGGTTTACCTTTGGGCATGCTTCGTTTGCTTTGCTCTTCTTCTTCGGACACATTTGGCATGGTGCTAGAACCCTGTTTAGAGATGTTTTTGCTGGTATTGATCCGGATTTAGATGCTCAAGTGGAATTTGGAACATTCCAAAAACTTGGAGATCCAACTACAAGAAGACAGGTAGTTTGATACAATATTGCTTTGTTACTTTTCGTTTTTAGTTTATTTGACTGACTATAGGGTTGGGGTACCGGATAAATCTTGATTTGACATTTGACTCGCTGCCTTTTCTTTGACTTTTGTTCTTTCTTTATCCGGGAGACGATCCCAAATAAACAGGTATGGAAGCTATAATTGTAAACCACGATCGAATCTATGGAAGCATTGGTTTATACATTCCTTTTAGTCTCAACTCTAGGAATAATTTTTTTCGCTATCTTTTTTCGTGAACCGCCTAAAGTTCCAACTAAAAAGTAAAAAGGTGAAATAATTTTTCATTATCTCAATTGAAAGTAATGATCCTCCCAATAGTGGGAGGATCATTACTTCAACTAGTCCCCGTGTTCCTCGAATGGATCTCTTAGTTGTTGAGAGGGTTGCCCAAACGCAGTATATAAGGCGTACCCAGTAAAACTTACAAGTAAACCAGATAAAAAGATGGCAACTAGGGTTGCTGTTTCCATTATTATATAGTTTTAAGACATTATATAGTTTTAAGACCACAATGGATCTATGATAAGATCATTTAT